ATTACAAAATTTCATTTTTGACAACGATTCAACTAAAGGAAGAATTGGAACAATTGTATCAAGTTTATTTATGGTATTATCTATTATCAACGAATTTTCGAGCATTTGACCCCGTACCACTAAAGGGTTTAGACATACACTTGAAAGATAACCCAAAAGGGAGAGGGAATGCTTGGATAATGAATTTATATAGATCTTTTCCGGGTGAAACCCCACATCAAAATGACGTTGACATACATTGACAAAATAATATTTCCACTTTTTCATCGGAAAAGGCCTATCTTTTGAAGCCAGAATAGATTTTCCTTCATATCGAAAATAATGTATGAAAGAATCCTTAACCAAGCATAGGGTTGCCCGAAAATCATTAGTAAAGCTTTCAGCAAAATCTTCTATTTTTTCATAGAAATATATTCGTTCAAAAAGGACTCGAAAAAATGTTGATTGTAAATGAAAGAATTGGTTACGAAGAAAGAAGAGAATAGATTCATATTCATATACATGAAAATTATATAAGAACAAGAATAATCTTGGATTGTCCTTTGCAAAAATGGAAATAGATTTCTTTGAAATAATAAGACTGTTCAAATTCCAATACTCATGAAGAAAGAGTCGTAATAAATGTAAAGAGGAGGGATCTCTCACCCAGTAACGAAGTGTTTGAACCAATTTTTCTAGATGGATAGGGTAAGGTATTAGTACATCTGACACATAATTTAAATGTGGAAACTTACTCTCTAAAAAAGGAAATATTGAATGAAGTGATTGTAAATTATGAGATTTTACTATTTCTGACCTTTCTAAAAGGGATACTAATCGTCGGGAAAATGGAATTTCTACAATGACTGCAATCCCCCCCGATAGCATTTGAGAATGCAAATCTTTGTTGTACCTAAAAAGTGGATTTTGGTTTGAATCATTAACAGAAAAAATCAAATGATTCTGTTGATACGTTCGAGTAATTAAATGTTTTACAACTAATAAACTTGATTTAGATTTAATGTCATAACCCCTATTTTCCAACAAACTGGATCTATTTAAACCACGATCACGAACAAATGTATAAATATACTCCCGAAAGATAAGTGGGTATAGGAAGTCATTTTTTCGAGACCGATCTAGTTCGAAATATCTTTTGTATTTCTCTATTTTCATTTGAAATTCAATTTAATTGAAGCAAAGATAGGAAATTTTGGGGGTTATTCAATAATACATAGTGCGATACAGTAAAAACAAAAAAGTATAATAAGAAAAGAATAGATACTTCAGAAATTGGCAAATTGATCAACGGATTCTCTATTTTCTCTTTGTTCCATCGAATCGATTTATGTTCATTATAGGATAAGAAGACGGTTAGAAATCCTTTATTTTTTCACGCCAATCGCTCTTTTGATTTTGGAAAATAAAGTTATTTATCAATATACTCTTTCTTCTACACATCTAATTCCCCTCACAGTGGAGAATGACAATATAGTTAGGATTTATTAAAAAAATGGAAAATCCATTCATGGAAAAGCCTTTCCGCGCGGGCACTAATCTCTTTTTAACGTCCAATTAGATCGGAAAATCGTTCAAATTAAGAACGGGAGCTCGTTGCTTTTTTGTTTCCCGATAATTAGAGCCATATAACTCTATCCATTTATTAACTCAGACCCACTTTAATAATAGAAATATTATAATTTTTTTTTCGTTGTATGTTCCGTACCAAGAATTCAAACAAGGTTTGGAACCGATCCAAAAAAATTTAGCAGAATTCTCCATTAATACGACATGCTATTTTTTCCATTCATTCCTTTCAGCAGGATCAGTCGTGGTCTTACAAACTATACCAAGGTATGGACGAATTTATTTCTTCATACAAATGCGTAAAAGACGTTAGCCGCACTTAAAAGCCGAGTACTCTACCATTGAGTTAGCAACCCCCAAAAAAATTACGTTATGTAGATATAATTATCATAAAAAAAAGAATCATCATTAAAAAATTTAATAATAAATTAAATAAAAAAAAGAAAGATAAAGTCAAATTTATATGATTTACAAATTTCTTATGGATGAAATATATATGTATATCATATTTCTTAATATACTATAACTGGATTTGCTTTATTTTCTATATTTTATTTTATAAGTTATTTGCTTGCTTTTATTTTCTAAATTTTATATATAAAACTTAAAAAAACTGAAAGACTAAAATAAAGAGATAAATAGATCCGAAACTAAGATCTAATTGCCCAGATCGAATTATATTTATTTGATACACTGTTGTCAATATGAATGTAAATGTGTTGAGAAAAATATCTGCAATGAAGAAGATTAGTTAAAATAAAAAACCAAAATTGCCTTTATTATGCTCTTACATAGAGACAGGGTTGTTCACAAAGACATATTTTATATATAAAATTCGGGATGCTCTGGGACGGAAGGATTCGAACCTCCGAATAGCGGGACCAAAACCCGTTGCCTTACCACTTGGCTACGCCCCATTTATATTTTGATTCAACACAAATAAACACTACTATTGGTATTGGTTCTTCGTCAATTCACTGAATTTGTTGATCATAATATAGAATTCTATTAAGATATTGTATGAAAATATGATTTCTTCTATTCTTTTTTTAGTTAAGAATTGAAGGATTTTTGATTGGGTAAGTTTAAAGTTTTTGGTCTACCTTAACTTCTTTTTTATTACTTGATACTTTATACTTTTAAAAAATATCAATTTTTATATCACTAATCTATTAATATCAATAACCTATTAATAACTCAATCAAAATGAAATTCTCTTCAAGAACAAAATGTTTGTTATGCTTAATATTTTTAGTTTGATTTGCATCGGTTCTACCCTTTATTCAAATTCAAGCAATTTTTTTATTACAAAATTGCCCGAAGCCTACGCCTTTTTGAACCCGGTCGTGGATATTATGCCAATAATCCCTCTGTTCTTTTTTCTATTAGCTTTTGTTTGGCAAGCGGCTGTAAGTTTTCGATGAGATCTTTAATACTGTCCTCAAAAAATTTATAATTTATTCGATAAACAAAATTATAGTACTTAATAAGATATAAGATCGGATAAGTTTTTATAGTATAAGTTTATTGTATAGACATGAAAAATCTGGATTATCCCATTTCCCCATTCTGAGCTTTTTTCCATGTCATTGAAAAAAACCTAGTCTAGTAGAGTACCCCGCAATATCGAATTGTGGGGATAAAAAAACTTGCAATGAAAGACTCCACTCTATATTCAAAATGAATTTAGAAAAATTCTTTGCTCTTTCTAAAAATTTCTAGAAACTGCTTTATTTCTTTGTGTCAAAATATGATATAAAATATGATATATAGAGAATCTATTTTCTTTTTTTCCAAACCAAAAAAAGATCTTGGAGATTGTCTAATGCTTACTCTCAAACTCTTTGTTTATACAGTAGTGATATTTTTTGTTTCTCTCTTCATCTTCGGGTTTTTATCTAATGATCCAAGGCGTAATCCTGGACGTGAAGGTGAAGAATAAAACAAAAAGAAAAATACGGCTTTTTCCTTGCTTAATTTTTCAATGTTCTTAGCATTTTAACTATTCTACATTTTGATCTCTAACTATAACTATTACTACATTTTTATCTTTAGCTATTAACTAAATAAAAGGTTTGATAAATTTAAAAGATAAAAAATACCAAATCATCAATGAAACCGGAAAGAGAGGGATTCGAACCCTCGGTACGAATAATTCGTACAACGGATTAGCAATCCGACGCTTTAGTCCACTCAGCCATCTCTCCCAATTTAAAATAATTACTATGTTAAAGTTAAATAAATAAAGCTTAAAAAAACAAAGCCTCCTTGCTATGTCTCTTTTTTTATCTTTTTGTACTTTAAATATATAATATAATCAAATATATAATCCGAATAATCTTTAATTTTAATATATAATCTCAATAATCTAAATATCTATAACTATAAAAACTATAAAAAAATATACACGATAATTTTGTTTTGAATAGATAATTATTGTGTAGTTTTTTTGTTTTATATAGTTTTATTTTTGTCCAAAAATGTTATTTTCACAACCTGGCCCGTGTCACGGGCCATTCTTGTTGAAAAAATTGTATTAGAAATTTTTTAGATAAATATTAGAATTAGATAAAATTGCTTATTTGATTCGAAAACAAAATACTTGTTATTGAAACAATCTGAAAGAGGACTATTTCCATTCCTATCCTATAGATCAAATGATATTAAAGTCAACGAGTCCTTTTTCCCTAATCTCGTTGGGTCCATGAAGAAATACAATATCAACGCTATACTTTTCATGATTCTTTTATGATCCTACCAGGATCATGTCCCGTCCTTTTACTCGACAAAAGATTCATTTCTATACAATAATCGCATCATAGCGGGTATAGTTTAGTGGTAAAAGTGTGATTCGTTCTATGATAATCCAAAAAGTTAAGGGATCTTCGGCATATAATATATCCCGATCAAAAACTTTATTTCTAAAAAGGATTAAATCCTTGACCTCTCAATAAGAATTTTGAGGAATAATATACATTCTCGTGATTTGTATCCAAAAGTCAATTAGAAATTGAAAAATTGGAATTGGATTATAAGATTACGAAACATAATTTTTGACTTTCAATTGAATAAGTATGAGTAAAGAATCTATGGATAAAGACAGAAAAGCTTATTTCTAATCGTAACTAAATCTTCAATTTTGGATTTGTTTTGTCTAATCGAGATTGAAGCAAAATTGAATATTAAACGATGACTTTGGTTTGCTATAGACATCGACATCTTGTTTTATCTCGGTAGAAAAAAAAGCCTTTTTCTAAAGATTTTATCAAATAGAAATAGAGAACGAACTAATTAGAAAGATTATTCAAATCCCCTCGTCTAGAAGGATCATCTAAAAAGCGCGTTGTTTTAAATGCATTAACATTAAGACAAAAAAGGGCTGACATAGATGTTATGGGTTTAATCTTTTTTCACTCACGTCTTATAGCCGGAAA